CGCTTCCTTTGTTCAAATAATGACAAATGGTTTGATTCGACATTTCTTAAGAATTGACTTATTGAAATTTCCTATTTCGTATATCGGAAAAAAGAATGGTCGGTCTGATTCAGCTGATTCAGGATTATTCTCTGATAATGGATCAGATTGTACCAATATCAATCCCTTTTCTTCCACCTATTCCAAAGGAAGAATTCAACAACAAAATCAAGGAACTATTCATACGTTGTTGAATAGAAATAAGGAATGCCAATCGTTGATCATTTTATCATCATCCAATTATTTTCGAATGGGTCCGGTAAAAAATCACAGTGTGATAAAAGAATCAATTCAAAAAAATCCTCCAATTCCAATTAGGAATTCATTGGGCCCCTTAGGAACAGCCCCTTTCATTGCTAATTTTTATTCATTTTATCATTTATTAACTCATAATCATATATTGATAACTAACTATTTGCAACTTGACAGTTTAAAACAAATGGTTCAAGAAATTCAATATTATTTAATTGATGAAAATGGGAAAATTTATAATCCAGACCTCTCCAATAATATTTTTTTGAATCCATTCCATTTGAATTGGTATTTTCTCGATCATAATTATTGTGAAAAGACATCCACAATAATGAGTCTTGGGCAGTTGATTTGTGAAAATGTATGTATAGCCAAAAAAAGACCCCGCCTAAAATCGGGTCAAGTTATACTTATTCAAGTTGACTCTATAGTAATACGATCCGCTAAGCCCTTTTTGGCCACCCCCGGAGCAACTGTTCATGGCCATTATGGGGAAATCCTTTACGAAGGACAAACACTAGTTACATTTATTTATGAAAAATCGAGATCTGGTGATATAACGCAGGGTCTTCCAAAAGTGGAACAGGTATTAGAAGTGCGTTCGATCGATTCAATATCGATGAATCTAGAAAAAAGGGTTGAGGTTTGGAACGAATGTATAACAAGAATTCTTGGAATTCCCTGGGGATTTTTGATTGGTGCTGAACTAACTATAGTGCAAAGCCGTATCTCTTTGGTTAATAAGATACAAAAAGTTTATCGATCTCAGGGGGTGCATATTCACAATAGGCATATAGAAATTATTGTACGTCAAATAACATCAAAGGTTTTGGTTTCAGAAGATGGAATGTCTAATGTTTTTTCACCCGGAGAACTAATTGGATTGTTACGAGCGGAACGAATGGGGCGTGCTTTAGAAGAAGCGATCTGTTACCGAGCCGTCTTATTGGGAATAACAAGAGCATCACTCAATACTCAAAGTTTCATATCTGAGGCGAGTTTTCAAGAAACCGCTCGGGTTTTAACAAAGGCGGCTCTTCGGGGCCGTATTGATTGGTTGAAGGGTCTGAAAGAAAACGTTGTTTTGGGGGGGATGATACCTGTTGGTACCGGATTCAAAGGATTAGTATACCCTTCAACTTCAAAACAACATAACAACATTCCTTTCGAAACAAAAAAAAAGAATCTATTCAGGGGGGAGGTGCAAGATATTTTGTTACACCACAGAAAATTATTTGATTCGTCCCTTATCAAAGAATTTCCATGATACACTAGAACAATCATTTATAGGATTTAATGACTCCTAAGAGTGGATTCATCCTTTTCACTATCTGGGATCATTTGATTTGGTAATCAAAAAAATAATGAAAAGATAATAATGAATAAAAAGGAATAATGGTTGGGGTTGTCTATCTACGGCCAATCTACGGTAGAAGAGAAGGTTCCGTCGGAACAATTATTTATTTCAGTTCAGGGTTCTCTCTTTTTTTTCCAAAAAAGAAAGAGGGTGGGGGGAGAAATGACAAGAAGATATTGGAACATCCGTTTGGAAGAGATGATGGAGGCAGGAGTTCATTTTGGCCATGGTACTAGGAAATGGAATCCTAAAATGGCCCCTTATATTTCTGCAAAGCGTAAAGGTATTCATATTCTAAATCTTACTAAAACTGCTCGTTTTTTATCAGAAGCTTGTGATTTGATTTTTGATGCGGCAAGTAGGGGAAAACAATTCTTAATTGTTGGTACCAAAAATAAAGCAGCTGATTCAGTAGCGTGGGCTGCAATAAGGGCCCGGTGTCATTATGTTAATAAAAAATGGCTTGGCGGTATGTTAACGAATTGGTCCACTACGGAAACCAGGCTTTATAAGTTCCGTGACTTAAGAATGGAACAAAAAACGGGGAAATTCAATCGTCTTCCGAAAAGAGATGAAGCTATGCTGAAAAGACAATTATCCCGCTTGCAAACATATCTGGGCGGAATTAAATATATGACAGGGTTACCCGATATTGTAATCATCGTCGATCAGCACGAAGAATATACGGCCCTGCGAGAGTGTATCACTTTGGGAATTCCAACAATTTGTTTAATCGATACAAATTGTGATCCCGACCTCGCAGATATTTCGATTCCAGCAAATGATGACGCTATATCTTCAATCCGATTAATTCTTAACAAATTAGTATTTGCAATTTGTGAAGGGCGTTCTAGCTATATAAGAAATTCTTGATTAATAATAAGATAAATAACTTACTTCGGAAGTCCCATAGATTTCTGGAATAGTTTTCTCTTTTTCTTAATTTCAAAAAGAAAGAAAAAGAACTGGGGATCCACTTATTTGATGGGCTGGTTAAGAGATTATTTATGGTTAAACTCTTCACAACTTATCAATGGATATAACCCTTTTGGTATGAATAGTTTATCGGTCTGGGCATGGATGTTCTTATGTGGGCATCTTGTTTTATTATGTAATTTGTTAGTATTCAAAATATCCGATTCAAGTAGGCAAATAGGTGGTTGAATCAAAAAAATTATGTTTAAAGTTTTATTTTTTTAGAGGGCAATATGAACGTTCTATCATGTTCCATCAACACACTAAAGGGGTTATATGATATATCCGGTGTGGAAGTAGGCCAACATTTCTATTGGCAAATAGGGGGTTTCCAGGTCCACGGTCAAGTACTTATTACTTCTTGGGTTGTAATTGCTATCTTATTAGGTTCAGCCGCTATAGCTGTTCGTAACCCACAAACTATTCCGACTAGCGGGCAGAATTTCTTCGAATATGTTCTTGAATTCATTCGAGATGTAAGTAAAACGCAAATTGGCGAAGAGTATGGTCCTTGGGTTCCTTTTATTGGAACTATGTTTCTATTTATTTTTGTTTCTAATTGGTCAGGAGCTCTTTTACCTTGGAAAATAATACAATTACCTCATGGAGAGTTAGCCGCACCCACGAATGATATAAATACTACTGTTGCTTTAGCTTTACTTACGTCAGTGGCATATTTCTATGCGGGTCTTATCAAAAAGGGATTAAGTTATTTCGGGAAATATATTCAGCCAACCCCAATCCTTTTACCAATCAACATCTTAGAAGATTTCACAAAGCCCTTATCACTTAGTTTTCGACTTTTCGGGAATATCTTAGCTGATGAATTAGTTGTTGTTGTTCTTGTTTCTTTAGTACCTTCAGTGGTTCCTATACCTGTCATGTTCCTTGGATTATTTACAAGTGGTATTCAAGCTCTTATTTTTGCAACTTTAGCTGCGGCGTATATAGGTGAATCCATGGAGGGCCATCATTGAAATAGTCTTTTTTTAGCTTAGCCTATATGCCCGGCTCAATATGGCATTTACTTACTAAATATCCAATTAGGGTATATACAATCTAGAGTAATAGAAAAAAAGTTATGATATTATAGAGACTTGTAAAAAGAAAGGAAAGAGATCTAAAAGATCTTTTTCCTAAACTCCCCCGTCCGTTTAATTTATAAACCTCTCAATGAGTATTCGTTTTATGTTGGTAAGCCTATTCAAACTATTCAAATAATAATAGTTTAGTTTGAATTTTGCATAAGAATTCTTGTAGTATATGTTTACTATATGTGGTATTTTTAAATAAAAAGGGCGAAACAATTCTGGTTTCAGTTTTTTTTGTTCAAGAATTGAACAAAAGCTAATATTTATAAATAAAAATTGCCTAAACTTAGATCAATCAAATAATTCGATTTCTCTGCAATAATTTGCTTAATCCATTTTTTCATTTCGCTTGTATCCGTGGGAATAATGATAAAGAAAAGAATTTCTGATTCATCCAAATTTTTGTTAGATAGGTTTATAGCCAGGTATATGTAATGTAATTGAATGGCTATAAGTTCACTTTTATAGTTATTTCGATACTTAATTCATGAATCCAATTCAATTTAAGATGAATAACTAGTTTGTTTACGTTATAGAAGAAAAACACGTATATGTGATATTAGATATTGACTTGTTATATATGAACTAAGAATCTATTTCATTTGTTTTATTACTGTGAAATTTGAGATAGGGATTTCAATAGTCAATAAAAGTCTTCTGTTTCATTATGACTGTGAATTCCATTAATAAACAGATGAAATAAAGAAAGGGTGGAATAATTCAAATAACAGTTCGGAACCAAAAAATGGAAGAGCAGAAGTTGTATAGGTTCGCAAGGACTCTGCGGATACAAACTAAAAAAAAATAGAAGTAGTTCCGGCGATTCAACAATCTAATTAGATTACTTCAATTCGAGTTAGTTACTTCGACTGGATGAATCCTAGCGACGGAATAATTAAGTCATAATTCGTTGGTTGATTGTATCATTAACCATTTCTTTTTTTTTTGGTACGAGGAACTTATCATGAATCCACTGATTTCTGCCGCTTCTGTTATTGCTGCTGGATTGGCTGTAGGGCTTGCTTCTATTGGACCTGGGGTTGGTCAAGGAACTGCCGCGGGTCAAGCTGTAGAGGGTATCGCGAGACAGCCTGAAGCTGAGGGAAAAATACGAGGCACTTTATTACTTAGTCTAGCGTTTATGGAAGCTTTAACAATTTATGGGCTGGTTGTAGCATTAGCACTTTTATTTGCGAATCCTTTTGTTTAATCTTAGAAATATGAAAAATAAAAATTTTTCATATTTTTTTGGCTTGGACTTGTCGTTTGCTTTTTCGAATTATATC